TTAAGAAGTGAGCATCTCTCTTAGTAGCGGGATCTGGGGAAAGAATAGGAAAGGTTATTTCACTATATTTCTGACCGGGAACAGGACCTACCACAAGAATATTTTTTTTTGTGGGACGGTAGCTTTGAAAAGACAGATTACCTATCTTTTCTTTAATCTCGGGAGAAATACGATCCGGGGGGGCCAATTCAAAACCCTCCGGTAAAATAAGAACAGCCCCCACATTCAAAGCCCCCTTTTTACCATTAGCAAGAACCTGTTTCACTTGCATATCATAAGGAATTCGAACAACCGCTTCAAATACAGTATCAGGAAGTATCGCTTGTGGAACCTCAATATCCACGGCTTTATTAGCTAAATGGCAATTGGCACATACAATACGTCCAGTTGCTTCTCGCGGATTTTCATAACCCTGCTGTGCAAAAATGGGATATGCATTTGAAATGGGTGCTCGAGTTATTATATATATCATGAGCGATACCGAAATTGATCGAATAATCTCTTCCTTTATCCAAGAAAAGGCATTTCTAGTTTGCATGGTCCAATCATTGATCCTGAAAATTTCTACAATAAAATTAGGTAGGTCACTGGCCTAGTTCCCTGTCCATGATTCTGCTATTTACTGAAAAAATTTTCCTGGAATTAAGAATAAGTCCGTTTAGCTTTTGTACAAAATAACAAACTTTATAATTGGATTAGTGCATCGCTTTTTCAGTCATTCATTGAGTGATAAATCACTACAAGTGACGGAGATACTCGATTTAAATAACGGAAAATCCAATATTTTAAAATTGTATCTAAAATTACTGGAAAAGTGGAAACAAGACCAGATATAATTTGATCATTCTGAGCAAAGCCAAAATCTTTATAGACAGAACCAATCATTAGTTCCCAACCATGGGTCGAATGGAATCCTATACATAAATCAGTTAATAAAAGAATAGAAAAAGCTTTTATTGTGTCACTTAAGTTATATAAGAATTCTTGAACCCAAGAATTCAGAATAAGAAGTTCTTGATTACCTAGAATAGAATAACCACTTAGGATAAGGAAACAGATTATATTTGTCGAGAAGTGCAAAATCGTATGGATACAATCTTCGTTGTGCGTCTTGATCAATTGGATGGTTTCTTTGTAGATTGCGGTACGAAGGTTTTGTATACGTGTTTCAGGGTATTCCTTTAGCATTTCATCCAAGAGAAAGAGTTCCTCGAATTCTATGAATTTTTTTAGAATACTCTTTTCTTGAATTATATTCAAGAAATTCTCAGATTGCCTAGTATTCCACCAATTAGTAATCCAAGATTCCAGAATTTTATTAAATATGAAAGAGATGCACCAGGGCAAAAAAACTATAGATGTAAGATATAGAAGGGGAATGAATGCTTTTTTTTTTGCCATTTTTCGTCTTTAATGAACTCAGCTCCACCTCATCCGTCAAACTCTATATGATAATAATATTTCTATCAAGCGTCAGTTCTATTACAAGTCATAGAGCCCATATATAATATATAAAAAATATATAGAATATAGAATAGAAATTAAATACATTTGAAAATAAAAATAGTGTTTAAAAAGATACCAATTGTTAAGATTCGAAGCAATTGCCCCTTTTGATAAATACAACACGAAAGAGCACTTCGCGTAATGAATATTAGTCAGATTTCGAAACCAAAGAACGCCCCTTTTATATATAAAAAAATTTCGTTTTTTTTTTCAAAATACTTCAATTGGGACGCGCAAGAAATAGGCCAATTCTGCAGCTTGTTGTTCAATTTCTCGTGGAGTCAAATTCTCGTCAATACGAGTCAAGGGAATGGCGCCCTGCCCTATGATTTCCATATAAAGGACACGACGGGTATAAATACCCTCTTTAACTTCTATTCTGATGGACTGAATATCTTTCATAAGGAATCGCAGAAAAATACGACGATTTTTTCCGGGAAATCCCCAACGAAAAATACACACTACTCCCTCTTTTCTATCGAATCGATCATAACCACTACCGACATTCCACGAAATTGTACACCACAAATAAGAACTAAAAAAGAGACCTGCGATTCCATAGAAAGACATTACGATCCCTTGTGGAAAAAAAAGAATTTGCTCAGACGGAAATAAAGATAACAAATTCCTACCAAGATAACTGGAAGTTCCAACCAATAAGAACCCTAATGAACCTAAAAAAAGGATAAAGGCCCAGCAGAAATTACTTGTTTTTCGAGACCCCCTTATAAGTTCTATCCATATACGTTCTGATCGCCAACTCATATTAGATTCAGTTCTATTTTATTGGAATTGGTAGAATAAATAACCCAAGCAAATGAAAATGAATTTAACTTTACTTTTTTTTGTTTCCGAAATAACTTTCATCAACTAGCACACTATTTTCATGTAAACCCTTAGGAGTAATTCATCAAATTGCTTCCAGAGTTAAAAAAAATATATGAGATTTTCCCTACTGCCTGTGTATTTAAAAAATCTTGTTTTTTTGAACATGAAGAAATAAAGAAGCCATTGCAATTGCTGGAAATACTAGGCCCACTAAAGGCACAAAAATGGAGGGTAAATTAATCATAGAATGCGTACCTCGATTTAATATTTGTACCTGGTATTTTTTTTTTTTTATTGTTATAGAAAAAATTTTTGTAATTTCATATTTTTATTAATCTTATATTCTTATAAAGATAGTCTATAATTACTCGAATTCAAATATACTTATACTAAGTATATTTGAAATATTAAATATAGCTAAGTAAGTGAATATATATACTAATATATATATTAGTATATATAATGAGTCTAGAATATAATAAAAAAGAATTAAAAAAGAATTTCAGGCCCTGTTTGTTGATTTTTCATTTTGAGTCAAAGGAAAGAAACCGTGGAGATGAAATAACTCACTCAGAACCTGCTTTAAAGGATTACGCGGTACGATTGAATCAAATAAGCCCTTATGGAATAAATATTCAGCCGCTTGTGAACCTTCGGGTACTGTCTTATTCAATGTTTGTTCAATTACTCGTTTACCTGCAAATGCAATATAAGCATTGGGTTCAGCAATAATGATATCCCCCAACATGCCAAAACTCGCTGTCACCCCACCAGTAGTAGGAGATGTAAGGATCGATACATAGAATAACTTTTTACTTGTTTGATAATTATATAAAGCGGAAGATATTTTAGCCATTTGCATCAAGCTCAGACTTCCTTCTTGCATACGTGCCCCTCCGGATGCACATACTAAAATAAGCGGTAAAAATTGATTGGTAGCATATTCGACCAAACGGGTGATTTTCTCACCTACTACGGATCCCATACTACCCCCCATAAACTGAAAATCCATAATCCCAATTGCTACGGGAATACCGTTTAGTTGACCTGTGCCTGTTTGAACAGCCTCAGTTAATCCTATCTTTCTTTGATAAGAGTCAATACGATCTTTATAAGGTTCCTCTTCCGAATGAAATTCAATGGGGTCCAGAGAGACCATGTCTTCATCCATAGGATTCCAAGTACCTGAATCAATCAAAAGTTCGATTCTATCCGAACTGCTCATTTTCAAATGATATCCGCAGTGTTCACAAATATTCATTTTTGATTTAAAAAATTTTTTATAATTTAATCCATAACAATTTTCGCATTCAACCCACAAATGCTTGTATTTTTGAGTTTCATCGAGATCATTAGAACTTTCTCTTCTAGTTAAATCACTATCATTTGTATCATTCGTGCTAGTTATTATACTAGCACTCTCACTTTCACTCCAACTTATACCCTTACCCCAAATGTAACTATAAAAGTAACTGTCATTGTTTTTGTCACTATCACCTAAAAAGTAACTATCAATACAGATTCGAGAACGAAGATAACTCTCAATGCAACTATGAATAGTATTATTCCAACTCGATTTATTATCATACATGGAATCAATCTTAGAGACATTATTCAGATAGCTAGAATTTTGATAACTATAAAAACAACTTTCTGGTTCACTTAGAAAAGAATTCTCATTGTCAATCTCTAAAATTTGATTCTCAATATCAAAATATATGGAAAAACTGTTCCTTTTACTATCCCTAACTAAAAAAGTTTTATCAGATAGGAAATTACGGATGTTCCTGACACCGACTAAATAATCAACATTACTACAACTAGAATTGTCACTATCATTCCAATTATGAATGTTTTTATCCATATCCGTTAAAATTGGGTCTTCACTTAGACCGGTATTTTCAATAGGACCAAAACGATTCGTTGATTTACTTAGTCCACACTCGTTCCTATTAAACAACATAGAATTAAACCACCATTTTTCCATAAAGTTTTTTTTCCTCTATTTCCATGAAAATACACTAGATGAATAGTCATTCGATGAAAAATCATATAAATTCTCGTTTATTTACTACAAAAAAGTCACCCCATTCGGGGGTAATGTATTTATAGACCAAATTATTTCATTTAGTCATTATTCATTTGTTTTTTTTCCTATATCTTCTATTTCTATCCATATTGGATTATTTTATGTTCATTTTGAAGATCGATAAAAATCCATTTTTGTGGCTATAGAAAATAACATTCTATGTCAACAAAATAATAAGAAATAAAAAAGTAGGTATCAATAGAACAAGAGAACAGGGGGGGTATAAAAGAGAAAAGAATTCTATAAATCTATATACAAGTCATCCACACCCTCTTTTTTTTTTATTTCATTAATTGAATTTTGTTTGTTGATTAGGGGAAAGTTCCATAAAAACACCTGCCTTTTTTGAAATATCCCGAACAGTTCCTGTAGGTTGAGCGCCTTGTTCAAGGAAATAAAGAATAATAGGAATATTTTAATAGGTTTTATTCTTTATTGGATCATAAAACCCACTTTGCGAAGATCTCTTCCGGGATCGAACATCAATTGCAACGATTCGCTAAACGGCTCGTTGGGATAGATATAGATGAATAATAGACCCCCCTAGAAACGTATAAGAAGTTTTATCCTCGTACGGCTCGAGAAAAAAAAAGAACTCCTCATATTCGCAACCTCATAACTCAAATTAAATAACTCTCAAATAACTCAAAGGAAAACAAAACCCCTAAGTATTTAATTTATTGAGCGGTCTCTACCCCCTTTTTCTGTCTGTCTTCATAATCTATTTTTTCGTCATTCTAATAAAATTCGAATTGTTGAGACAATTTGAAAATGGTATTTACTTGTTCCAGGATCCTTTAGCTTTTCCGTGAATCATTGGGTTTAGACATTACTTCGTGGATCTTAAATCGTTTCAAAAATGGCAGCAACATACCATTTTATTTCTTTCTCTCAAAGAATCATATAAATAGAAAGAAGGTTGATTCCCGCAGATACACTTTTGATCGAAATAGTTTTACCACTTACAACAAATTTGACTTTTTTTTGCACCTCGCTCGAATTAGATCCTTTCGATTTCTCTCTCAAAAATAGACTTACGAAGTTGTTCTAACTTATTAATCTTCACTAACCTTAGATACTTGCTTGCCCCTGATAAATGAAATGAATCAACTTGAGCTCCATCATGTACTATTTAGATCATAAATCCCTCTCCCGTTCCCCAAACAACGAGTTCCGGTGGAACAGAACAAATGATGTCGAGCCAAGAGCATCCCAATTTCTATATACTAGAAAAAATAGCGGATGTAAGAATCCACAGTTAATCTAATCATGTCTTTCAAGTCGCACGTTGCTTTTTACCACATCGTTTTAAACGAAGTTTTACCATAACATTCCCTTAGGGTATGTAATTGATTCATTCAATTATGAAATCGTGAATAGTCATTGATTTAATCGATACATAATAATCTATCTTTTTTACTTCTAAGTTTTCCTTCGATATGAATGGGCAATTTCTTAAGTAACGAAGTCGAAAAAATTTGAAATCAATTCGATATTGTTATTGTATGAATAGATTTTCTATTCGATTTGGATAATTTGTTGGATAGTTTGTAAAATAGTCAAAATGAATTTCTTTTAAAAAGAGAAACAAAATATATAAAAAAGAATAAGAAATCGATTTTTATTAATTAATTTATATAAAATCAATTTTTTTATATTATACAATTATCCACAGTGATTACAATCAAAACAATAAAATAAAAAAAAAAGGGCTAATCTTTATTCTGATATACAATTTGTATTCAACAATTTGGATTCAAATAGGATAGCCATCATGACTGAATATGCTCTGGGACGGAAGGATTCGAACCTCCGAATAGCGGGACCAAAACCCGTTGCCTTACCGCTTGGCCACGCCCCATTTTCGATTCGACACTAATAAACACTATTATTAGTATTGGTTGTTCGTCAATTCCAGTTTAAAAATATCTCTAGAAATGGAATAAAAAATTGTTGCTAGGATTTTAATAGGCATAGATGTAGAATTTGAATTAAACTGAAATTGTTGATCATTACATAGAATTCAATTAAGATATTCGATGGAAAGTATGATTTTATTTTTTCGATTTTTTTTATTTCAGAATGAAAAGATTTTGAACTGGCTAAGTTCAAATCGAAGAAGTATTTTTTTGGGGGGTCTGACCTTATTTGACTTATTTTTTTTTTTTGAGTATTCCTAATTTATTACTATTAATTAATATCTAAATAATTATAAAAATAAAATTATACATATATATATATATATATAATATATACATATCTATCTAATACAATAAAAATAAGAATTCTATAAAAAAGCAAAAATACAATGAATTTTCTTAAAGAACAAAATGTTTGTTATGCTTAATATCTTTAGTTTGGTCTGTATTTGTATTCACTCTACCTTTTATTCAAGTAGTTTTTTCTTGGCGAAATTACCCGAAGCCTACGCTTTTTTAAATCCAATTGTCGATATTATGCCAGTAATCCCTCTATTCTTTTTTCTCTTAGCTTTTGTTTGGCAAGCTGCTGTAAGTTTTCGATGAGATCTTTAATTTGAATAATGTCCTAAAAAAAATTAAGAGTTTAATTTATTGGAAAACAAGAATTCGAACATTTTAGCAATTTATAAGATCAGATAAGTCTTACAGCGTGAATCCTCGATTCAAATATGGATATTGATATTTTTGGATAGACAATAAAAATCTGGACCATCTCATTATTTGCCGATTCTTACGTTTTTTCCATTGAGAAATCCCAATCTGATTTTATTATTAATACCTATTATTCGATTGGAGTCCACCACCAATACCTAGATTGTGGATATGAAATAAAATTTTTGGTAATAGTAATAAAGGGATCGACTCTTACTACAAATAAATTTTCGAATTTTTTCTATTTCCTCGAAAACACTTCCTTTCTTATCTTAGAAAAAACTTAATGTGTAATCTAAGAGAATCTATTCTCTTTCTCTGTCGTTTTTTTTTTTTATTATTCTTGGAGATTTTTTAATGCTTACGCTAAAACTATTTGTTTATACGGTAGTTATATTCTTTGTTTCTCTTTTCATCTTCGGATTCCTATCTAACGACCCTGGACGTAATCCAGGACGTGAAGAATAAAAAAAAATATTTTTGATTTTCTGTGTTTTGTTTTTCTTGCTTGTGCTGGATCTGTGGATTTTGAACTATTTTTTATTAGGGTTTTATCTATTGTACATCTTTAACTAGTCAATAAAAGAATAATAAGTCAAAAAAATCAAACAAGGAAAACAAACAAAAGAAGCTCCATAAGTTCAAAAGAAAAAAAATACCAAATCATCAATGGAAACGGAAAGAGAGGGATTCGAACCCTCGGTAAACAAAAAGCCTACATAGCAGTTCCAATGCTACGCCTTGAACCACTCGGCCATCTTTCCCTCCTACATAATATAATGATTATGGCCCAGAAACCGGGTGAATAGTGAATCATTCATATTCCCATTTTTTTGCATAGAGGCGTATACAATCAATTCGAACTATAAAAATAGAAAAAAGTTTTTAGCAAAAAAAATCTTCTTCGAAGCTGTAGGATAAACCCATTTTTTTATTAATGAGTCTGTTTTTACGTTATTTCGTACAGTATTTACAATTCCTTTGTTTGTGGGATTATTTTTTTTTTCTCGCGCGATAAAAAAGTAAATTATAGAATGGATTGCTACATATGCCCAGATCTCGGATAAATGGAAATTTTATTGATAAGACCTTTTCAATTGTAGCCAATATCTTATTACGAATAATTCCGACAACTTCAGGAGAAAAAGAGGCATTCACTTATTACAGAGATGGTGCGATTTGATTATCTTTTTTTATCGATCCCAGTCTTAGGAAAAAGACACATTCTTCGGAGAGAAAGAAAAAAAATTGAAAAAACCTACGCTTGCTGAAGGTGAAGTTTGTAAATAAAACGATTAAATCCTTCTGTTGTGTATCCCCAATTAATGGAGCCTCATATACTTTAATTTTAGGTTTATAGTATTAAGCGAAAGGTTATACCTATATCTAATGGAGTTAGGTCAACCCTACTCCACTAGTCCTAATAGGCGGCCTGGGGGAAGAAGCACTACGCTTAGGAATCAACAACACGAAAGAAAACTTTGTAAAACTAAAATACCTTTCCTTTCGGGATCGGGACTAACAAAATAATGGTTGGGACAACAAACATCCATCTCGTTCGTATTTTGGATACCCGTATAACCATCAAAGACTGTTGAAGTGACTAATTCCAAGAAATTAAGCGGCGTTGAGGACAAAGAAATTGTTGGAGTTACCCTTTTTTATCCAGTACCGACATACTTGATGTTAAGAAAAGATCTTTTACAGGAAGGTTGGCTAGAGATTTCTTGTAAAAACACTAGCCCCGCTCAGTTGATAATGAGAATACTGCAATCTTTTTTGATTCTATGTATTTTTTTATCATTATACACATAAAGGAGGAGCCGTATGAGATGAAAATCTCACGTACGGTTCTGGAACGGAGATTCTTTGAACTGAATTGAATGACGACCGTAACGGATGTCGGCTCAATCTGAAGGAAATTATGCGGAAGCTTTACAGAATTATTATGAGGCTATGCGACTGGAAATTGATCCCTATGATCGAAGTTATATACTTTATAACATAGGCCTTATCCACACAAGTAACGGAGAACATACGAAAGCTTTGGAATATTATTTTAGGGCACTCGAACGAAACCCCTTTTTACCCCAAGCTTTTAATAATATGGCCGTGATCTGTCATTACGTGCGACTATCTCCACTATAGAAAGAAAAAAAAACAAGCAAATCCGCTAAGAAATACGAAAAACTAGGCTTTCTACATATATATCGTCCAAAACAACGACAACGATTTTTAGCAGCTGTAGCAAAGAAAACAACTTCATAGAAGTCAAAATATGAAGAAATATATATGCCTAGATACTTTTTTCTATGGATAAAGATCTAATTGATAGAGGAAGCACCGTAAAGATGCATTAACGAGGTTTTGGACCAATACAATAAGAACTGCTTACTTCTATCATGATAGAAAAGTTAGGAATCGACTTATGTAATAAAGTTGATCCCCTAGGGTTTTGAGCAGCGGTGTAGTATCAGATCCCCAAGATAGTAAGTTTTTTCTTTCTTATCAAGACAAGAAAAAACTTTCTCAAAGATTCTATAGCAATTGATATATCATATATGAAATCGAGATAGTTACCTTTGAGAAAATTATAATCACAATGTTAATGCCGATGCTTTATTCTTCTGAAGGTAGGAGAAAAGATAAAACTATAAAAAGGGAATGAAATTCGTTAGTAATATTAATCAAAGTTGAAGTTTGAAACTCATGTAATTAACCTCTTTTCTTTTGGTTAACTCCAGAAAAAAAAATGGAACACCAAAAAAAAGAATTGACTTGCTGAGCCGTATGAGGCAGGAAACTCTCAAGTACGGTTCTAAGGGAAGGAATTTACTCACCTATTCCGACCGCGGAGAACAGGCCATTCGACAGGGAGATTCTGAAATTGCGGAGGCTTGGTTTGATCAGGCCGCTGAATATTGGAAACAAGCTATAGCCCTTA